TTAAATTCCTTATTCTGGAATTAGCCAATATGAGTCTAGTACATATATTTGTGACTGCGTATACTTCTTATATAGATAAGATTAGAATATATGCACATATAGATAGATATTATCTACATATCGATAGATATTATCTACATAGCGACTCATTAAGGAAAAAAAATTTATTTACCTAGTGAATAGAGTATAGTTAATGAAAAGGTTTATTGATATTAGATTTGAAAAATCTCAATGTAATGAATTTTTTCACAAAACCGATTTGAATTGAATTCATCCTCATCATAACGAAATTCATTGTATTGAGTATTGATACATGTACTCACCAATTCAAATATTTGATCGAATCATTGAAAAATTGATTTCAATTTTCCTGTCCTTCATTCATTCTTTATTGGAAAAAAAAAAGAATTTCAATAACTTGTTGATCTTTATCCTTCTACCCGATTTCCAAATTGATTTTCGTTTTTTTCCGGCTTAGGATGAGATAGAGATATACCTACCGAATCTTAACAATGAATAAAAGTGAAAGAAATGATATTTTAACTCCCGCCTTTTCCAGCAAACCAATTATTCTCTGAAAGGATCCTATCTTTCTTTCACAATACTTATCCTTTTTTCCTTTTGGAATTTTAGATTGGAATGAACAATTGCGAAATCTAATGATGAACCAAAAAATTCTATGGTATGGAATTTTGAAAAAATGGAAAGATCCTTCTGATCGAATCATATCATTCCAATCTATTATTGACAAAAAAAAAACTATGTTATACTATGAACATAGTATAATGGTGGTCGGGAAAGTGGGCCCCCATCGTCTAGTGGTCCAGGACACCTCTCTTTCAAGGAGGCAACGGGGATTCGACTTCCCCTGGGGGTAGGGTACTACGAAAGGAAGTTGATCATGGATTATCAAAAAAGACTCAAATTGATTCTTCCTGGGTCGATGCCCGAGCGGTTAATGGGGACGGACTGTAAATTCGTTGGCAATATGTCTACGCTGGTTCAAATCCAGCTCGGCCCAATAATTTTACGATCCACCATGAAATAATATAACCCATTTGTTGTTCTTCGGAAATGGCCTATGTGCTCGGATACAGAAGAAAATCAAATATGACAAATCTCTAGCGCTTTTTTTTTGTACCATATTGTAGAATGAAATTCTATAATGAAATCTATATTTCATAAGTTCGAATCTTGCTAATGATCTAGATTCATATCAGGATCTGTAAGTATAAAGTCTAAGGAAAGGGTTAAAGAAAAAGATAAAAGTAAATAAAAAAGAGTCTTTGTTTTTTATTGATTGATTCTTTTTTTCAATTGATTTGTCAATAACGAACGGATTACGAGTAATCCGTGTCGATCTCCCTAAAAAAAGTGCGTATTGATATTGATATATATCAATATATATATATATATAAGTCCCGCCTCTGTCAGTTACAGCAAACGATTCTAATCTAAAATCGAAAAAAAGAAGGGGTTTGAATGAAATCATAAGAATATCTATGCTGTACGCCCTTTTCCCTGGGATTGTAGTTCAATTGGTCAGAGCACCGCCCTGTCAAGGCGGAAGTTGCGGGTTCGAGCCCCGTCAGTCCCGATGGATACAAATAAAAAAAAGACATCAATTCATTTCGTGTGTGAAAGGGAATTAAATAAAAATAACAAACAAAATCTCATTCCTAACAGGGATCCATCTTTTTTTCTTTCTTTGTCGGAACCTTCATATTAAAGTTAAATAAAGTAAAAAAAAAAAAAGAATACGGAATTTTGGATTGCATTGGAAACAATATTTTTGGAATTGGGTATGGATAAAAGATCTTCCTATGTTATACTATTCAATTCTCGACGATTAATCGATTTTATAGCTCAGATATTGTTATTCATAATATTGATCCCATTTGATATCATCAAGATGTAATTTATACCATTGAATTTACCGACAAAAGATTTATCATCTATATGGGATTAAATCCCGAATTTTTTATTGGAAATAAAAGAGAAATAAAGCATAGAGATTATGGAAGTAAATATTCTTGCATTTATTGCTACTGCACTGTTCATTCTAGTTCCTACTGCCTTTTTACTTATAATTTATGTAAAAACAGTAAGTCAAAGTGACTAATTTTACTTAAACATGACTTCTTAATTCATGTGAATGCAATGAATGAAAAAAAAAAAAATTCCATTTTTGTTTTGTGGTCTTAAGGTTAAAATGAAATAATCGGACGAGAATCAACAGAATTCTATGAAATCCGTATAATATGGTAGAAATAAAATCGATCTCTTTCTACCATATTATTTATCTATTATTGTAGTGTAAAAAAAAAGTTTGACTTTATAAAAAAATATGGATCAATTTACAATATGTATATTCATATATATTCTCTTATTCATATATAGAATCTCAATTACATTATATGTAATGTATATAGGATAGTATCCCCAATTTCTTCTTTGTTTCATCTATTTGATTTGTATTGGTTCAAATCAATCTGTAATAATCCAAAAGCAACTCTTATTTTTCCGATTCGAATTTATGGTATTACGATTAGATTTTAATACCAATCCCGGTATAAGAAAATCAAGTAATCTTTTTAGCATTTCCGAGAAGTAATTGATTAAATAGTTGTTATTAAATAGTTAACAGATGATCCGAGGTTTCTATTAAAATGAAAAGTTTTTTTCCCTATTTCGAAAAGATTGGTGGTAAAACCTAACCCATTTTTAATATTTTAACCATGATTGCAAATGAAGTTCAATAAAGAAAGCATAAATCCAACCAAAAATAAAAAAAAAACAAGCAAGTGGTAAGGTAAATACGTAATATGGTATTCACCTAAAGCAAGGCCAACATGTTATTCTGTGTAGTATCTCGTTAGACAACTCCAATGTCGATTTTGTTTCCTATCGAAATTGTGTATCTGCTTTATAACAAATAACATAACTATACTATATATATTTATTTTATTTTTGAAAAAAAAAAAGGGGGAATGGTGTTAGATTAAGAAGAGGGGGTTCCGTGGTTCCTCATTTTCGATATATAACTTTGGTAAGAGCCAGTTCAAAGAGATCTTAGGAAGAATTCGGTTGGAATAGGAATAAATTTCCTACCTTTTTTTATCCCCTTGACACAAACATGGGAATAATTCAAATATTTGTTGTTTGATTGAAAGAGTATTTTGTATTTCTATATTATGCTTAGAATACATTACACCACTCGAATACAATAGAATTCCGATAATGAAGATATAATTGAATACTTAAATTCAAATTCAATAGTAAAAAAAAATATCAGAACTCAGCTATAAAACAATTGATACAGTTTGATCCCTTAACTAAATTAAGTAGTACCATTAAAGTCCACTTCTTCCCCATACTACGAGAGAAAGGGAAAATGTAAAAACTACCATTAAAGCAGCCCAAGCAAGACTCACTATATCCATGTCAATTTTGTCTCCTATCTATATCAACAATATCAATATGAAGGAATTATTTCAGTATTGTTCACTAATTCTTCGTGTTTTATTTTTTTTTTGGATTGTATTAATCACAAATAATACTATAAACTATAATAATAGTGGAATCACTGGTACAGAGTCAAAAAGGGATTCTGTGCTAACACGATTAACGAAACAATCTAACAAATCAATCCAATTAGAACGTATAACAAGTTCTTATCTGATTTCTAGTAGAATCGGAAAACATTACGGATAAACAAAATATTCGGAAACTTCCTTGGAAGTATTAAGGATATTTTTGTTACTAACAGGTAACAATAGAAAGACCTATGTTTTTATTTCCCCTCATTTTTTTTTAAATGAAAATGGATATATATATACAATCAAGACTGAGTACTTTGCATACTCTTTCTTTTTTCTATTTGATCTAATCCTTACTGTCTCTCAATTCATTCTCGAAAACAATCAGAAGAAAGTCTATTAAACTCTTTCTTCGACTAGAGAGGTTACCGAAAATTAATATAATTTATTATATTAAATAAAAATAATAAAATTGAAAAATAATAATATAAATTATAATTAAAAAAAAAAAGAAAGCCAATTAGCTATTCAATCTAAATTAGGTATTAAATCTAACTAATATTGAATAACTGCCAGAACGTTCATATACTTTCATGAGTCTGTATGCAAGGTTTCTTCTGCCTCTTCCCCAACAAAAAATGGAATTAGATTCTCTCTGTCCGACCTATCCATACTTATCCAATCTAATTCAAGACCCGGTCAGTAGACTAGATGGACACTACAGTAGTAATGGGGTGAAAGGACTATCATCTCAAGATTTATCGATTCCTTTTCACTACTAGAATCTTTCCTTGAATTCGTGACGCAAGGCTTTATTTTATAGAGCAACCCCCCCCCATGCAAGTTTTCTATCAACAAAACGGAATAAGCTATTTCAATTCTCTTGTCGATCAGATCAGGCGACACCCGGATTTGAACTGGGGAAAAAGGATTTGCAGTCCCCCGCCTTACCGCTCGGCCATGCCGCCAAAATGAAAAAAAAAACGTGGACTTTCAGCGACAAAGGCAAAAATGGAAGGACAAAATGGAACCGTTAACTAAAAATTCCTGAACAATTCTTGAATTGGAATTGAAAATATGGTTTTGTCTTTATGAGATAAGAGAATCCAATTTGATATAAAAATGAATTAATATTGCTCTTTATTGCTCTTTTTTATCGAAAAAAACCTCCTCTTTCTCATTTCAATTATAACAGCAACTGTCAGTATATGTAAACCCTAGAATAACATAATTATTAATTGTTACACCGAAAATATCTAACCGGGTATTTTATTTATATCTGTATTCCGTACGTATAGAATAGGTATTCTATAGAGAATTTAAAAAAATATCTCTCGTCTCTGCGAATTCCTATTCTTTTTTTTTTTGAATAATTTTGAAAAGGGGTTAAGTGCAAAAAAAAAAGAATTATATATTGTTTCTGATTTTTAGATTAGGTCTTTATCGAGCAGAGCAAATCAC